CCATATTTGGAATGAAATGTATGAACTACGTTTGAACGGAGGAATAAAGAGAATTTTCTACTTAAATTGGAAGTTGCAACAGATCAAAATGGAAAGGAATTGCTAAAACAGTCCTAGAAACAGAATTCTGTCACTTAGACTTATTAACACTTAGACTTATTAAAGTGAAAGTCATAAGGTTTTGTATATAATAGCAAAACAAAAAGGATTTCAATTATACCATTATTATGATATTACATATTCGAATTTGAGAAAAATAAAAGGATTCGGTATTTGGGAGATAAATACAAAGACAGAAAAATCAGAAACAACATAGGATCCATTTTTTTAGCACTTAACCGTCTTTATGTTAGAGATTTCGTTATTCAAAAAAAAACGATTCGCAGAGAAGAGAAATATTTCTACTTTACTTTACTGATTTTTGAATAGAATATGATTTGAAGTGTATAAGAAGGGTTGCACTTATTAAACACGTATGCAGATAGCTATAATATCCGACTTCTCTTTTATTGCTGGTTCTATTCGGGACAGTCCGGGTCGTGTTCTATCAAAAGAGAATTTCTATTTAATGCAAAATTGAAGTGAAGTAGGATAATTTTATGATAATTACCTATAGACAATATATCTAAATAATAGATATCTGTTGTTCTGGGGTTTACATATACTGATATATTTTGTTATAATTGAAATTGAGAAAGATTTTTTGATTGAAAAAATAAATTAAATACTGATTAGTTCTGTCTCAATTTGTATTTTCTTATGTCATTAGGAAAACACAATTTGCGATTCAAATCCCAGAATCGTCATTAATTCGAACTAAGCAGTCAATAGTTAATGGTTCAAGTTTGTCGGCTGAAAATCCACATTTGATTTCTCAATAGAAAAGCCAGAGAATGTTTTTAGTATTGTGGATTTTCCAATACTATACAATCAATCGAAGGGATGGCTAAAATCCAAAAAGGGTGTTTCTTTTAGGAAAAGAATTAAGGAAAACAGGAGTCAAAATCCAAGTACAATAAAACTTCAGCAATCTGGGAAAATTTTCATCTATTTTATATTATTTTGGCGGCATGGCCGAGTGGTAAGGCGGGGGACTGCAAATCCTTTTTCCCCAGTTCAAATCCGGGTGTCGCCTGATCAACAAAAAAACTCGAAATCTCTTCTTCTCTTCGGTTCCGCTTATAGAACTCGCAGAATTCTTCCCCGTTAGAAGCAGAGGAAACAGACTGTTAATGCTTTGTTGATTCTAAGCATGTGGTCTGAGGGTTTTCTAAACAAAAAGAGTGTGAATGCTCGTTCGCATCTAGGATTCAAGGAAATATTCGAATCTACTGGTAGAGGGTCTATCAAGACTTCACGATTCCCTTCTATTACTAAGGGAGTGTCTAATGACTGGATCTTGAATCAGATTGTAGAGCCTGAATAGGAAATCTGATTCAATTAAGAGTTTTGGAAGGAGGTGCAATATACGACGGACTCGCGAGAATCTCCGAGTGCTCAGGTATCCAACCAATATTAGATTGGATTGATAATTGACTTTTATAGAAAAAGGGGCAAACAGAAAGAATTTCTTTGCGGCAACCTCTAGACAAGCCCCCTCTTTCAGAGCGATAATGGGGAAGGGGGGTACCGGATCAAATGGGGAAATAGAGGTCTGTAATAGATAGAGATTTCTGGTTTTTCGTGATTTCTCCCTTGTCTGTTTTTACTTACTAAGGTCAACAAAACAAAAAAAGAATAGGCCTTATTATTGTTATTCCTACATGTTCCCATTCCCTTCGGATCTTACTACGTATTTTGCTTGTGTTTAATCTTTCCCGATTCGAAATCATAATCGATTTATTGGATTGGTTTCTCGATAGTGTTCGGTCAGAATCCCTTTTTGACTCTGCGCCATGGATTCCACTATTATTAGGGAGGAATAATGGAAAAATTCCTTCGTATTTATAGAGATAGGGGACATAATTCACATGGATATAGTAAGTCTCGCTTGGGCTGCTTTAATGGTAGTCTTTACATTTTCCCTTTCACTCGTAGTGTGGGGAAGAAGTGGGCTCTAGAAGTACTACTAATTGAGTTGAGGAATCAAACCGTATCAATTGTTTTATAGATCGTTCTGCAACGCGTTTTGAACTATTTAAAATCAAAATCTCTGAATTTCGAATCCCATTGGACTCCAATGGAGTTATCTATGATATGAATCATACTCTTTCTCTCAAAGAGATATTTCAGTGATTCCCGTGTTTGTATTTCGAAAAGAAAGGGATTCCGATGATTGGAAATTTCTTCTAACCTAAAATTCTTCCGAAATTTTCTATTTCAATCAATGGAATGAGCTCTTACTATTTTTATAGATAGATACTGAGAAAGACTAGACTTTTTTTTATTTCTTTCCCTCTTTATTGTTCAAAGAAGAAGACGTTTTGTTAAGTGTATACGCACTTTCTATGAGAAATGATATAGAGATAGTGGTTGTCTAATGAGAGACTATGCAATAATA